GTGAGATTGTGAGGTCAAATTGGGTATCAAGATGCTCTTAGACCCGAGAGATGTCGGATTCAATGGGCATATGACTTAATGTTTACGACTATGGTTGGGATTTTAGTAGTAGTTTTGGGTGGGCTCTTTTCTGTTGTTATGGGTCGAGAGACTTATCTAATTGTTGTCCGAAAAGAGTGAGTGGAGTTTCTGTGAACTTTTGTTCCTATTTGTATTTTGGCTAATTTAAGTCAGCCATCTATTTTACTACTTTACAAACTTTGTGAAATGCAAAGACCTTTGGCTACTGTTAAATGTGTGGGTCATCAATGATATTGAAGCTATGAGGTAAGAGACGGTGGTATGATTGTAAAGTTTGACCAATATATGAAACCGGAAGATAGACTTGTTGAGGGTGAGTACCGTCTTTTAGAAGTTGATAAGCGGCTTGTACTCCCTTGCAAAGTTTGACTCCGAATGTTAACAGCGTCCGAGGATGTAATTCATTGTTGAACTGTACCATGTTTAGGGGTGAAGTGTGATGCTGTTCCTGGGCGGTTGAATGAGGTTCCCATAAGAATCAGATTGCCTGGAGTTTACTATGGTCAGTGCTCTGAAATTTGTGGGGCGAATCACAGATTTATGCCTATTGTAGTAGAAGCTGTAATGCCTTCGTTTTACGATGGGTGGTTAAGGGCTGTAGGGGAGGAAATTGAGTAAAAAGAAGGAGTCTTAAGAGAGTTGATGAGCTAAGTAATGAAGGAGGGAAACATCGTGCTAGAGACTGAAGTAGGCTATTTTGATGTGGTAGAAAATGGGTTTGTTGGAGCCCCGATGTTTACTAGAATGTTGGCTCGGAAGATAACATAATAAAATGTGCCGTGTATACGCCGAGGATAGGAGCCCAAATTTAGTCGCTAATGTGGGCTGAAGTAACTTCACTCAAAAAAGGGTCCTACTTTTAATCAGGAGAGTGGAAGAAAAAGATCATCCTTTTGACATGGAGAAAACATTCTCTCGAGGTGTATTTTGCATCTCATCAGGCTTTCATCCTGGAGGAGTGCCCCCTTAAATCTCACCGGGACATTCTCTAGGCTGAAAAAATCCATCTTCCACATGGTAGCTTCAATAGAATGATCACTTTGGGATCTCTCGGTCCGAAAGGAAATGGGCCATATGATAGTGGATCAGATGTGAGTTGAGTGGCGTAATAGATAAGGGTGGACACTGAAGATGTCAAGGAGGCTGATAGAGCCCTCAACTTAGGTTTACTGAAGGGGGAAAACATTGGGGCTTAATTATTGTTAGATAGGCTAATTCCAGTGCTAGGCTCTAAGGGGGTTAGTTTTATGAAAGTTAAAATTTAAGGTTGTCAGTCTTGAGAAGCCAGGTTAATAGCGGGCACCCTCTGAGATGAAAGGTTTAGGGCTATTAGGATGAAGAACAGTGCGTGGTGAGGAAAAACAAGTTGGTTAGAAAAACATCTTTGTTGTTTTTAGGCCCCGTGGTGATGTTGGGACTGTATGTAATACAGTCACGTCAGCCATTGGTATTATTTTTTAGGGTGGTTTTAGCGGCAGTGGCTTTATGTTGCAGGTTAGGGTTAAGGGGAGTAAAGTTGAAAGCCTATATAATCTTTATGGTTTATATTGGCGGTCTTTTTGTGTTATTTGGGTACATAGTATCTTTAATTCCGATGGACCTTGGTGGAAGTCGTTATATATTATGAGGGCCTATGGTAGGGGGGATTGGAATAACTCTGGGAGTTCTTTTTGTGCTAAGGAAAGAAATGGGTAGGGTAGTGGAATTAGAACCTACGAGGGACTTCAGTATTTTTGTCTGTCCATTAGCTGTAGGATTGGCTGTAATTTTATTATTGGTTATAATTGCTGTAGTTAAAATCAGGGATCTGGACAAAGGGTGCTTGCGACATAGTTTGAAAGGTAATTTACGTTCTTCACGCACATAGGGCGGTTAAAACTTGTGCAACTACATTAAAGAGAAGTATCTTTTTTGGAAAAAATTTTTTTTTGTGATTTTTCGTGAAAATTTTCGATTTTTTTTGCAAATTTGAGTGTTTTTTCGTGTTTTGAAAAAACACGCAGTAATTCGGTAGGCAAAATTGGTTAAATAAATGGAAAATTTCGATCGAGGTACCCCCCCTCCCCTCTCAAAAAAAAAAGAGTAGGCTGTAAATCATTGTGAAACTGATAGTGAAAAAATGGTTTTTTAAGAATTTTAGAATAATAAATTTTTAAAAAGCTAGAGATGAATATAATTAGTAGATAAAATAGCTAATTAAGATCACTTAGAGTTAAAGAGAAATAAGGGTGAATCTAAAAATATAGTAAGCTCTGATGAAATGAAATAAGCCGTTAAAGGATGAGAGAGGTATGGCCGTGAGCTGGGTAAAGGGAGGAAGCGAAGTGTTTGCGTTCGGTTTCGGCCCGAAAGTTGGTCTGAGTAGTAATGAGAAATGGCCCCTCTCTTTGTGGGCTTAAAGGAAGTGTTCAAAAAGTTTAGAGGTTTTGTTAGAGGGGCTATACGAAAAGTAGGAGATTGGAACGGCTGAGGTAAGCTAGGCGAGTTTTTACAAAGTGCTTACGCTTGGGGTGGGTTAGCAAGGGCTTTTGGTGTGGTGGCCCGTTTAGGAGGTTGGTTGGCAATAGTTTTTTGAAAGTTTTGAGCTGTTGTAGGGGCTAGTATAGTGGGGGCTCATGTGCTTTTAAATTATTGGGCACTGGGCTGATTATGGCTCTTCTTTTTTGTTTCTAAGATTCCTGGAGGTGTAAGGGTTCCGTTGGTTGTGAGCGCTGGCGTTTCCGGGCTGATAATGTGGATAGGCGGGTATTTAGGGGGCTATTACTCTAGTGGTGAGTCTGGAAAGAGGAGGGCATACGAGTGCGGGTTTTCGGGGGTAGAAGGGGCGTGAATTCCTTTCTCCTTACATTTCTTTCACTTTGCTATTTTGTTCGTAGTGTGGGACGTGGAAGTAGTCTTACTGATCCCTTTAATAAAAGTAATGAGTTTGGGCGTTGGGGCGAGGATTTGAAGCCTGTGGGGATTCCTAGTAGTGTTATGAGTAGGGCTGGTTTATGAGTGGATGGAGGGGTCCCTAACCTGGGTCCGCTTTTAACTTTGAAACTGGAGGAGCTCGTAGCATAATAAAATGCTCCCGTCTGTTAAATGGGAATATGTGAAAGTAGATTTTACCGATCTTGAGCCTGAATTGTCTCTCTGGTCTGGTCATTAATATCAGTTTCATGTGTTAAGTGAGGGGGGTATCCACTTTGTTCATTCTGAGATTGTTTAAAGGAATCTACTGGAGCAGATCTTGTGGGCAATGATTTCTGTGCCAGTTTGACTGGTGATTTTTTTGATGGTGATGTCATCTCCACATCAGAATCTGTAAGAAGATTTAGGGATTTGATGATTATTTTTCAGATGTATATAAGCAATAATTACAAACAGAAGTGTGGAAATCTTAAGTCTGACCTGAGAAGAATTTTTTTGAAATTGTTATCAAATAAAAAAAAAAGAGTTAGGGACATTTTGAAGAAGTTTAAATTTCTCCTAATTTTCAAACTTTGCAAAAAATGTTCAAAAAAGGTATACATCATAAAATGACTGACCATCAGCCATGTTGACCACCACCGGATGTACAATCATTTGCGCCTGCTCTGGACTGGAGGACAGCTGGTCAGCTTCTGCAATAAAACGTAACAGGCTGTCAAGTCTGGTCCTATAAAGGTTTGCTAGAATCAAACATTCTGAAAGTCTCCTACCGATATGACCCAATTTCCTGCTGTTGTTGGTCTACTTTTACCGATTGAGTGGAAGCGGTAGAAATATTGTAGGGTAAAATTTTTTAACGGGGGGAAAAAATCTTGTAGGAGCTAAAAAAAGTTCAAGAGCCTAAAAAAATTTTTGGGGCCTAGCGAGGTTGGGGGTAAGATTTTGTGGTTTGGTTTTGGGATTTAGAGGAAGAGGCCTTTTCGGCTTGCATAGCTGTTGTTGGCCAACTTTTACCGATTGAGTGGAAGCGGTAGAAATATTGTAGGGTAAAATTTTTCAACGTGGGGAAAAAATCTTGTAGGAGCTAAAAAAAGTTCAAGAGCCTAAAAAAATTTTTGGGGCCTAGCGAGGTTGGGGGTAAGATTTTGTGGTTTGGTTTTGGGATTTAGAGGAAGAGGCCTTTTCGGCTTGCATAGCTGTTGTTGGCTAACTTTTACCGATTGAGTGGAAGCGGTGAAATATTGTAGGGTAAAACTTTTCAACGTGGGGAAAAAAATCTCGTAGGAGCTAAAAAACTCAAAAACCTAAAAAAATTTTTGGGGTTTAGCGAGATTGAGGGTAGGATTTTGTGGTTTGGTTTTGGAATTTAGAGGAAGAGGTCTGTTTTGGTTTGCATGGCTGTTGTTGGCCTACTTTTACCGATTGAGTGGAAGCGGTAGAAATATTGTAGGGTGAAACTTTTCAGCGTGGGAAAAAAATCTCGTAGGAGCTAAAAAAATTCAAAAATTTTGAGGGACTAGATTCCGTGGGACTTTAGAGTAAGGTCGGTTAAGGGTATAAAAAGCCATCGGGTTCATGCCCCGATATATGGGCAGGGTGTCCCCTTACTTTGATACACTTGGTCCTGATGTCATGTTAGCGTTATACCCTATGATGACACAATGTAGGATACATCCGTGATGTGGTATGATTTCTAAAAGACTGGGAGTTGAAGCTCATTCGAGATGAGTCTCAGCGTGTCTCTATAAGGGATTTGCAAGGATGAATTGGGAGAGCATCAAACTTTTTGAAGACGCTGGTTTAAATTCACAACTCAAGTGCGTTGTTTTGTGACAATGAGTGAAAGCTCAATTCGGTGGTGGTATGCTGGGGAGTAGCGAAAGAAGGTGCCAGCAGCTGCGGTTATTCCAGAAATAGACCTCCCGTTAACAGAGAGGCGGCTAAAAAGATGGTTAGGAAGTATTAAGCAAGGGTTTACAAAGGTCGTGAGGAGGGGTGAAATCCATAGACTTATTGAAGGAGGTTCGGAGAGATCTGATTTCTGATGCCATGAAGTTTAGAGAGTAAACGGGGATTTGGTACCCCCTTATTTCTAAATGTTAAATTTGCGTTTATTAGATGGCGCTGCCGGGGGACTACGAGCAATTGCTTAAAACTCAAAGGACTTGGCGGTACCGAGCACCATTCAGGGGAACTTGACGCTTAGTTCGATGACCCGCGAATTACCTTACCTCTTCTTGCCTAATAAAATGGGTCAGGCTGTTTATCCCCGTCTAAAGTTTTTAGTTTAAGCTAATAGAAATGAGACGCGAAAATTTGTACGTTTCTAGGACAGGCCGAGATGCACCTTATGGAGAGGGGTTAGTTGAGTTACAATTATTTAAAAGTAATGGAAAAGTCCTGAAAAAAGGCTTGGAAAGTGGACCTGATAGTATAGCTAGATTATCATGTTAGCTAGAAAGGTTGGACCTCGGTGCGTACAAATCGCCCGTCGCCCTCTTCGAAAGTGGAGGTAAGTCGTAACACGGTAGGGGTAGAGGAATCTGCCCCTTGAATAGAGATAAGGGGTATAATGCGATGTTTGACTGAGGTTGTTGTCTAAACGGTGTGTTGAATGATAAATTAAGTTTATAGAATGAGTCCGGGTACTCTTAGTATAAGTGCGGTATAGCCGTTTTCCATGCGGGTGGTTCGAAATCAAGTTCGAAGGGTACTATTCTAGGGTAAGCGATAACTGGGTAGAATAGTTAAAGAGATTCGTTGGGTTGTGGTCTCAAAGGCGGCCGATAGGCTTCCAGTTTAAGTGTGTTTCCTGGGTTAAAAATGGTGAGAGTAAAAACCGAGGATAAATATAAAAATCTGATTATAGCTATATGATGATTAGGATTCAATCGTAGGAGTAATTGAAATAACTGATAGGTTAGTATGGAGTAAGAAAAAATGGAGTAAAAATCAAAGTACTGAATAGGAACAAAAATTAATGGGTAGAAAGTACAGGTGAATTCTGGTACCTTTTGCATTATGGCTACGTAAGAGAGTGTTAGGATTAAATTTCCCGAAGCGGGCTGATTTACTTTAGTACCAGGAATTAAGAGGTCATCGTTGCATTGCTGTCTTGAGATGCTAGAGTAGAAGTGAAAAGTTATTCGGAGTCCGTGATAGCTGGTTAGTCTAAAAGTGCGTAAGAGCGTAGCTCTTAGGAAATTGTGTTGACAGTAAGGACGGGTCAATGTTTTTGACTAAGAAGTAACTCTCTTAGCGATAAGGTTGGGAGAGAAAAAAAAAGTTCAGGTTAAGTATTTAGCTCTCGAGTGGGGTTTGTAGTGCCCATCTTTTTAAGGCTTTAATAAGCTATGAGCTAATTTATTCAAGAATTAGTAATTTAACTTTTAAGAGACATGGACTTAAGTTTTAAGATGATTATGCTAGCTGAAAGACTGCGTAGATGAGTAGAATGTTGTAAAAATAAAAAGCTCTAGGAGTAAGTCTAGAAACATGAGCGTTAAGGTTAAGAAAAGTAGAGTTATTCTTAAATGGGGGAAAGGAACTCGGCAAATTTGGGTGTCGCCTGTTTTACAAAAACATCGCCAGCAGAGATAGAATAATTGTTGGTAGTGCCTGCTCAATGCCCAAAGGGTAAATAGCCGCTGTATTATGACGGTGCTAAGGTAGCGAAATTCCTAGCCTTTTAATTGGAGGCCTGCATGAATGGCTTGACGAGCGCCCTGCTGTCTCTCTTCCCATGAATTTTTAAATTAACTTTCGCGTGCAAAGGCGCGGATGGCTGAGTTAGACGAAAAGACCCTATGCATCTTTACTTAGGAGGAAGAGAGTTCTTTATCTTGGTTTAGCTGGGGCAGCTGAGGAAAAGATAAAATTTCCTTAATATATTTTATACCGATGGGTTTAGATCCAGACTCCATAGCGGGTTTGATAAGTAGAAAAGTTACGCTAGGGATAACAGCGTTATCCTTCTGTGGAGGTCTTATCTGCAGGAGGGATTGCGACCTCGATGTTGAATTAGGGATATACCAAAAAGGCGCAGAAGCTTTTATTGTGGGTCTGTTCGACCCTTAAAACCCTACATGATTTGAGTTCAGAACGGCGTAAGCCAGTTCGGTTTCTATCTTCTCAGTTATTGGAATATAGCTCCGATTTGTACGAAAGGATCGTTGGGGCGAAATTATTTTCTTTTTATGAAAAATATATAATGATTATGTTAAAAGAGGTGGGGAATGTCAGAAGTTTATGTGTTGGGTTTAAGCCCTAATTATGAGGGTTAAACCCCCTCTTCCTCTAAAATGGTTTTTTATGCAGTGGAGATAGTAAGTGTTTACCTGTGTGTTTTTTTGGCTGTGGCTTTCTTCACTTTGTTAGAGCGAAAAGCCTTGGCAAGGTTTCATCTTCGTAAGGGGCCAAATAAGGTAGGGTTTGGTGGAATTCCCCAGCCTTTGGCGGATGCTCTCAAGTTATTCACTAAGGAGCTTCCTATCCCGCGGGTGGGTTTAAGGTGGTTGTTTTATGTATGTCCGGGGCTTGCTTTATTAGTGATAATGCTGTTGTGGTGGATGTACCCTGTGTTTTATTGTTTAAGAATAGGTCAGATAAGCATTCTATTTTTTATCTGTGTGTCTAGAATGAACGCTTATGTGTTAATGTTTGCTGGATGATCCTCAAATTCTAAGTACGCTGGTTTAGGGGCTGTTCGAGCTTTTGCCCAGAGTATTTCTTATGAGGTAAGAATATCTCTGATTTTATTATTTGCTGTAGTTTTACATGGAAGCTTCAATCTCTTCTCTATTCAGAAGAGAGGGCAATACATGTGATACGGGCTTATTTGATGGCCGGTAACCATTAGTTGGTTGGTTTCTTGTTTGGCTGAGACTAATCGGACACCTTTTGATTTTGTTGAGGCTGAATCTGAGCTTGTTTCTGGGTATAATGTAGAATATGGGGGTGGGGGATTTGCTAGCTTGTTTATCGCGGAGTATGGAAGGATTATGTTTATTAGGTTTTTAACTGTCAGTGTATTTTTTAGCAATTATTGGCCTTGTTTTCATTTTTGGGCTGGATTAGTCTTATTTTTTAAGGCTATGGTAATTTGCTACTGATTTATCTGGGTACGTGCTTCTTTTCCTCGTTTGCGGTATGACATACTGATAGAGTTAATGTGGAAGAGGATTCTTCCCGGTTGTTTAGCTAGATGAATGGCTTTAGTTTTATACAGTGTTTTGTAGGAGCAAGTTAGAATGGTTGTAGTCGGACGAGCAGGGTTGAATTTGCGTTTGGTTTAGGGCCAAAAGGTAGGGGGCTGTTCCCTGTCTGATAATAAAGCGGGGTTGTTTGTGCGTAGGTGTGAAAAGTGCACAGTAGACTTTGAATCTAAAAGAGAGGGTCAACTCCTCACGTGCAATATGAGGTTGATTAGAAACTTGACATCCTGGTGAATCTTGAGTTGGCTAGGTTTGACTTTTAGGTTTTTTTGTGTAGTCGGAGCGTGTAATAAACAGCGACATTTACTTGCTTTTTTAATATTGATAGAGGGGTGTTCCATGGGTATTGCTGTTTCGATTGCTGGCTTGGGAGAGTGGGTAAACTTTGGCTTTTTCATGGTTTTTTTAACTTTCTCTGCTTGTGAAACAAGTGTTGGGCTATCTTTTTTAGTTGGGCTCATTCGGGCCACTCGTTCTGGGTACGTGCGAGGTCAAAGGATAATAGCGTGTTAACTTCTATTGTGAGAAGAGCCTGATTAGTAGCCTTGGGAAGGAGGGGGTTAATAAAAAAGGAGGGTCGATGGTTTATGGTAAGTTGGGGGCTAATAATTATGGCTATTCTAGTTTTGTTGGATGGGATTCCTTGAGGTGTAAATTGCGTAATGGATACAGAAGAGATAAGGGTAGACTTGGCTTCTTGTTGATTTATTGTCTTAAGAGTTTGATTGAGAAGTATAGTGTTATTAGTTAGAGTTCGTGGGGTTTTACATAAAGGAGGAGAAGGGATAGGTTATGTTGCTACGGTGTTTTTTCTTACCTTTTTTTTAGTTTTTTGCTTTGCTGTGTCCGACATCTTTTGGTTTTATGTTTTTTACGAGGCAACCTTAATTCCTACAAGGATGTTAATTTTGGGGTGGGGTGATCAGCCTGAGCGGCTGGAGGCAGCCCGTTATATAATTTGCTATACCGTGATATGCTCAGCTCCCTTGTTTTTTGCTTTTATGTGGCTAGGATGGGGAGAAGGCAGCTTTTTTATATGATTTGTCGGTTACAAGGGAGTTTTGTCTAGTTGGTTATGAATAGCTTTGAGACTTGGATTACTAGTAAAGCTCCCTATTTTTCCCTTACATGTTTGATTGCCCAAAGCCCATGTTGAAGCTCCATTAGGCGGTTCTTTGTTGCTAGCTGGAATTTTGTTAAAGATAGGAGGTTATGGACTTTTTCGAGTTATAGGAGCTTTTGGGTATGTTTTGGAAGCTTTTGGAATAGTGGTGATTAGCTTTTGTTTATGGGGAGGGGTTTATACTAGTATAGCATGTGTGCGGCAGGTGGATGTAAAGGCGTTAATTGCTTATTCCTCTGTCGGTCATATGGGGGTAGCTTGTGCAGGGATCTTTAGGAGGACTGAGGCAGGATGAAATGCGGGCATAGGCTTGATATTGGTTCATGCTTTTGTCTCTTGTGGGCTTTTTACTTTGGCTAGTTATGGATATGAAGCTGTAAAAAGTCGTAGTATTTTTTTAATAAAAGGGTTGTGTTGCATTTACCCTAGGATAGCTGCTTTTTGGTTTATTTTTTGTGTATTAAATATGGGATGTCCTCCTTCTTTAGGGCTATTAAGTGAGATAGTTATTAGGGGAATTTTGACTGAGGGAGGCGGTGTTTTGGGACTTACCCCCTTTATTATTCTTTTGTTTTTCGGTGGTGCATACAATTTATACCTGTACTCGGAGACGCAACATGGTGCTCCCATGGATGGAGGGTATTCTGAGAAGTACAGGGTGTCTGATTATGCCTGTTTAAGGGGCTTTTTGTTTTGAAGGCTGGTCCTTGTTTTAAAGGGAAGGGTGGTGCTAGGCTGGGTGTTTTAGTTTGACGATGCCGGCAAAAGATTTTTCTCGATTATTGAGGGATCGAAAAGTGGTTTTACAGCTGGTGATAAAGAGTGTTATTTGGCAGAGCTAGTCAGTTCGTTGGTGATGTAGGCCGAAGTAGTGATACATAGGAGATGAGAGTTGGAAAAACTAAGGTTAAAGAAGGGAGAGGGTGGTGAGAACTGTGTTAGTTTTTTCCCTTCTAAGCCTTATGTGAGTATGCCTTTTTTGTTTGCTGGTATTTTTTTGACTTTTGCTTCTTTTACGGTTTTTTGATTAAGCTGGGGTTCTGAGAAACCTTTAATGGTGATCATGGGGGTTGATTTTATGGATTTGTGCTTTGCTGGGGTGGCTTTAGGGGTTAGGGTAAGAGTAATTAAGGTTATTTACTTGATGGCTGTTAGTGGAATTGTAATGTGTACCAGGAGATTTTCTGAAAGATATATGAGCGGAGACGCCCATAAAGACCGTATGACAGACTTAGTGTTTGTATTTGTTTTGGCAATGTTTACTGTTGTATCAGCTGAAAACGTTTTTACTATGGTGTTAGGGTGAGAAGGTCTGGGTATTAGCTCGTACGGTCTAATTATTTACTACCAAGATAAACCTGCTTTAAATGCTGGGTATCTTACTAGAATAAGGATACGTGTAGGGGACTTACTTTTTATCATTATGGTAGGGGTATTGGTAGGAGTCGGGGAATTTAGTTTGGTTAGTGGTCTAGCCGGAATAGGAACCGTTTTGTGTGTCTGTTGTATAACTAAAAGCGCTACTGTTCCTTTTTGTGCCTGACTTCCTGCTGCTATGAGGGCTCCGACTCCGGTTTCTGCACTTGTGCATTCTTCCACTCTAGTTACTGCTGGAGTTTGTTTTTTGATCGAAAGCTATAGTTGTATCGAGGGTAGAGTTGGCCAAGAAATTCTGGTCTTCGGGTCTTTGGTGACTATAGTTTTAGCAGGGAGCAGGGCTTTGTGGGAAAATGATTTAAAGAAAATTGTAGCTCTTTCTACTATAGGACAGGTAAGTTTTATAGTTTTTACTATTGGAATTGGCATACCTATTTTGGCCTTCTTCCATATGCTTGTTCACGCTTTTATTAAGGCTGGCATATTTATTAGGGTGGGTGTCCTTATTCATGCTAACATAGGAGAACAAGATCTTCGTGAGTTTGATAGAGGGATTTTATGTGCTCATCCTCTAGCTGTTGGGGGATTAATTTCCGGGAGGCTGTCGCTTATAGGTATCCCTGTGTTGTCAGGATTTTACAGAAAAGAGGCTATTGTTATGGCTTTAAACTCATGTTCTTACAGAATTTGTTTTTATACTTTGTTCTATTTAGGAGCTGTTCTAACAACTAGCTATACATGTCGATTAGTGATTAGCTTAGGGGTTAAATGTAAGAGGAAGATAGTGAGAGGGGGAGTACCTTCTGATTGTGGTTACACAGATTTTCCAATTAGGTTTTTATTCACCCTCTCTTTATTTGGGGGGGTGCTATTCTGGGGTGTAGCGGTGGAGGGATCTGGTTGGTTCGGTAGTATGGTTCTAGGACCAGAGTTTATCTTTAAGGTTATGGCAGCTGCAGTGTTGTTTGGGATTTTTATCTGTGAGGCCGAGGAGACGGGTGTTTGAGGATCTGGTCTTAGAGGATGAAACTCAGATAAAGTCGGATTTTTTTATAGGATATGGTATTTCGGCGGTGTAAGTGGACAGCCTTTTGTTGAGGGATTCAAAAAATGTTCTGATTGAATAGTTCCTGGTATAGAGTACTGAAGAGAGCAAGTTGCAGCCAAGGGACTTTGAGATTTAGGATCGGTATATTTTAGTGGGATTCATCGTCCAATTCAGACTAATGAGGTTTTTATTCCATGGTTTTTTCTTACTGGGACTATTTTTGTTTGTTGCCTAGTTGGGTTTTTGATAGGTTAGCCTAGTAGAAGAATTGGCCTATGGCCGGGGAGATACTCATAAAAATGAGTAGAGGACTTCTAATCCTCTGGTGTGCGGGCTGGATCGTGCTCTCCCTTAAGTTAAGGAAATTAAAATGATAGCTCGACACGTAGTTTATTTAGTTTTAGCATTTATGATTGGGGCTTTGTCTTTATTTCAGAGAAGCCCTTACATGGTGTGAGCAAGGTTTGAGTTAAATTTGTTTATAATGTCGCCTTTCCTACTAAATCGAGAGCAGTTTGCACATCCTACTAAAGGGGCAATCATTTATTTTGGTTGCCAAAGGATTGCTTCAGTTTATATGATTGGTGGGGTAATTTTACAGGACTTAGGGTGAAGGGGAGGATCTTTTTTCTTTCTTTCTGGGTTTTTTTGTAAGCTAGGGGTTTTTCCTTTCTATTCTTGGGTGCCTCGAACTATGGTGAGTTTAAGTTGGGTAAGCTGCTTGGTTTTGATGACTATTCAAAAGTTGTTTCCAATTCTTTGTGTACCAGCTGTAAGTTTGGATAGGTTGTTGGGTTGATGATTTGCTGTGAGGTTAGGAATTAGAGCCCTTGTAGCCGGAAGTATAATATTTTTTCAAACTAATTTAAAGGCTGGTCTGGCTTACTCCTCTGTTTTGAACATGTCTTGAGTCCTTTCACTCAAGTTAAGGGGAGATTTAGGAAGAGGATTTTTTTCAGTCAACACTTTAGTGGCGGGATACCTTCTTCTTTATTTCTTGGTTGTAGTAAGTGTAGTGAGGGTTTTTATATTAACTCAGGTGCAGACTTTAGCTGACGTCGCACTGTTTCAGTGAGGTCGATTCCGGTGGGTGAGGTACTTAGGTGTTTTATCACTTAGAGGTGTGCCTGGCCTAATAGGGTTTTTACCAAAAGCTATAGTAGTTATAGTCGTCGTAAGTTTTAGTCCTATTTTGGCTGTGGCTCTTCTTCTGTCATCTGCTTTTAGTATTCTTTGGTACACTACCCCAGTTGCTATAGCTGGAGTAAGACAGCCGGCTTATTCTGAGGTAGACTTGAGTAACGGAGCTCGTTTTAGTTGTTACATGTCTTCGTGATTAAATTTATCGGGAATCCCTTTTTTATTTCTTCTTTATTTTTTTTGTTTTTTTTAAAGGGGATAAGGTGTGAATAAACGAGACAAGACTGGATAAGAAGTAATGATAAGAGTCTTTTATCTGGGGATTATTGATGATAAGCGCTGAATTTGGACCAAAAATACATGATGGGGAAGTATTAGGAATTGGTAGAGTAGAAAAAAGGAATCGGGGGTGATAGTCAATGTGGTTAGATGGACGATTTTAATTTTAATTATAATGGCTACAAATTTTGTTCAGCTTTACTGAATAGGTAAGCAGCCTTTAGTTGGGGTAGAGTTAGGGACCTTTTTGAAGAAAAGCCTGTCGCGGGTAATTTTGCAAGATGTCTGAGAAATAGGAGGATGGCTGTAAACCATTTTAGGTCGGAAGTTACCGTCTCTTGCAACTAGGATTAGCAAAATAAACGAGCCAATGTAGCATAATAGGTCGAATGCATTGCTCTTGTAAGGCAAAGGAAGGGTGTGTATAAACCCCTTTGGTTAGTGACTGAGTTTTTTAAAAATAGAGGTTGAGTTTATCGATGGGTCTGTAGGACCAATCATAAAGATATTGGTACTTTATACCTTTTATTAGGACTGTGATCTGGGATGGTAGGGACTGGGTTCAGAGTAATTATTCGTACTGAGCTGTGTCGTCCTGGAGCAGGGTTTTTAGGGGATGGGCAACTTTATAATAGTATTGTAACTGCTCATGCTTTTATTATAATTTTCTTTTTTGTTATACCCATGATGATTGGAGGTTTTGGGAACTGGTTAATTCCCTTGATGATAGGGGTGCCAGATATGGCCTTTCCTCGGTTGAATAATTTGAGGTTTTGGTTACTACCTTCTTCATTGTATTGTTTGTTTTTATCAGCTTTTGTAGAGGGCGGTGCTGGGACTGGTTGAACTATCTACCCTCCTCTTTCTACATATTTGTATCATGGGATGGCTGTTGATTTAGCTATTTTTTCTCTTCATTTGGCTGGATTAGCCTCTATCTTTGGTGGAATTAATTTTATTGTTACAGCCCAAAACATGCGTCGAATGGAGAGACATTTAATGGATTTGTTTCCTTGGGCTGTTTTAGTGACTGCTGTGTTGTTAGTAGTTTCGCTTCCTGTATTGGCTGGTGGAATTACTATGCTTTTAACTGATCGACATTTTAATACTAGGTTTTATTTTCCTGGAGGAGGAGGAGACCCCGTGTTGTTTCAACATCTTTTCTGATTCTTTGGCCATCCGGAAGTCTATATCCTTATCCTTCCGGCTTTTGGGATAATTTCTCATATAGTGTGCCATTGGTCATTTAAATTAGAGGTATTTGGGGGCTTAGCTATAATTTACGCTATGCTAGGAATTGGAGCTCTTGGGTTTTTAGTTTGAGGGCATCATATGTTTACGGTTGGTATATATGTAAATAGACGGGCATATTTTAGGGCTGCTACTCTAATTATTGCGGTTCCAACTGGAGTAAAGGTATTTAGGTGAATTGCTACAATGTCCGGATGCCGATTAAAGACTAGGGCTCCTGTTCTTTGAAGAGTTGGATTCTTAGGCTTATTCACCTTTGGTGGGTTGACTGGCGTGATCTTGGCTAGAGCCTCTGTAGATATTGTTTTGCACGATACATACTTTGTAACTGGGCACTTTCATTATGTTTTAAGAATAGGTGCCGTATTTGCTTTGTTTGGGGCTTTTAACCATTGATTTCCGTTATTTACTGGTTTGTCCCTTCATCGCCGTTTGGCAAAGTCTCAGTTTATCGGTATGTTTATCGGGGTAAACCTAACTTTCTTCCCACACCATTTTCTAGGTTTGAGGGGGATGCCTCGCCGAATCATTGACTATCCAGACTGTTTCGCGAAATGGAACAGGGTTTCTAGGTGAGGTTCTATGCTTTCTTTTGTTGGTTTAATATGATTTTCTTTTATTCTATGGGAAGCTTTTATCGCACAGCGACCGTTGCTTTTTATGAATAATGTTTCAGTGTTCTTAGAGTGAATGGGGGGAGCTAAGCTTCCTCCTGCTTCTCATGGATGATTGCTAGAGGCACCTAGGCTTTGAAGGAAGCGGGCTCGTTAAGAGTGAGGTAGCAAGGGGGTAACAAGCGTGCTACAAAATAAAAGGTTTTGTGAGGTTAAGTCCAGCTTGGAATGGTGGGGTATACTTTAAAAGTCAAAAGTGGGAGAAGACTTCCTCGTGTGCCATGACACTTAGTCGATCCAAGTCCATGACCTTTTACAACTTCTGTAAGTCTGTTATGTGTGGTTCTTGGTCTAACTAGGTGAATAAATGGCCGGGATTGAAGGATTATTATTTATGGGGCTGTGCTGCTGAGAATTTCAGTAGCGAGGTGGTTTCGAGACATCGTAATTGAGGCAACTTTCCAGGGAATGCATACTAAGCCTGTGCAAAATGGATTGAAGCTAGGATTTAAGCTTTTTTTACTGTCTGAGCTTATACTTTTTTTTTCTTTTTTTTGGGCTTTTATACACAGGGCGTTGTCTCCTTCAGTAGATGTTGGTTGCTGCTGACCTCCGGCGGGGCTTACTACTTTAAACCCTTGGCAAGATGCAGCTGTGAATACTTGTATTGTTCTGACTTCTGGAGCTAGTGTAACGTGGAGGCATAAGGCCATGAAAGCTGGCATCATAAGGGAGAGTTACATAGCGTTATTACAGACTATTGGCTGAGGGTGCTTATTCACCTATAGGCAGTATCAAGAGTATAAGGTTTGTCCTTTTACTATTGCCGATAGGGTGTATGGTTCTTGTTTTTTCATGTTAACGGGCTTACATGGATTGCATGTAATTGGGGGTACAAGATTTTTAATTGCTAGGTTGTTTCGAATAGGCCGTCGTCACTTCTCTACTGGGCATCATTTAGGTTATGTATTTGCTATTTGGTACTGACATTTTGTTGACATTATGTGATTGTTTGTGTGAGGAATTGTGTATATTTGAGGTTCTTGAATATAAGGCGCAGGTAAACCTTAGAGATAGCTGGAAAAATGATTAGATGGTTAGGGATTGTGGCGAATATCTAAATTTAGGGGTTTCGATTTGAAATCGAGATAAGTGGAGGATTCTGCATTCGCTTGGAAAGTATTAAGGGGATTGGTGCTGTACTTTAACGTAAAAGACCTGACTTGCATTTGGGCAATAGATTTGATGATATCTCGGCGCCTCTGTGAGGGCTTTAAGTTAATTAGACTATGGGCCTTCAAAGCCTAAGGCGCTCACAATTTGGGCAAGCTCTGAGGTTATGGTTGCGGGAAGATTAATGAGTATTTTTTATGAGGGAAGGGGTTGATGGCCTGAAATCCACATACTGTTGTTTCTCTTGCCTGGGCTAGTTCTCTGCACGGAGTACCGGGGACTAGTTGCTAGGACATGTGGGGTAGCCGGGGGTTTAATATTTCCTTTGGGAAAGAAGCTTTTTGATGAGAAGGTTGGAGGAATGTTTTTGTTGCCTAGATTATTTATGGCCTCGTTTTTAATGGTTTTATTTAATTGTTTGATGGGGACTGTACCTTGAAGTTACCCAGTAATGGCTCATTGGAGGGTTACATGTACTGTGACTTTTCCTCTGTGATTGGGGTTGTACGTAAGGTGTTTGCGTTCAGGACCCGTTGGGTTTTTTGCTAGATTAGTGCCAAAAGGAGTGCCTGAGTTGTTTGGGTTTTTTATTTTTCCAATTGAAATTGTGAGTATTCTATGCCAAATTGTTAGACTAAGGGTTCGAATGATATTAAACATGGCTTTTGGATTTATAATTATTCATGTTGTAATAAGAATCTTGAGATCTATCGTGCTGGGAAGGGGGGCATCTGTTGGTGGGATTATAATAGTTTTAGTGGCAAGGGGGGTGTTGGGTGCTGAGTTTTTTGTATGCATAATCCAAAGAGGGTTGCTGTTTGGACTTTTGTGTATGTATAGGGCGAACCACCCTGGAAGAATGGGTTATGCGTCGTACTATTGTTCCGTTACGGAAAAGTAACTCAATTTTAAAGGCAGTAAATGGTGCGGTTTGGGAACTTCCTTGTGCGCCTAACTTAAATATGTGGTGGAATTTTGGGTCATGTTTGGGGATTTTGCTTGCTACTCAGATTGTTTCTGGTATGCTTTTGGCTATTCATTATACAGCTTATGAATCGATCTCTTTCGAGAGAGTGAAATTTATTATGCGGGATGTTAATTATGGTTGGCTAATTCGAGGGATCCATTCTAATGGAGCCTCTGTGTTTTTTGTTTGTCTTTATCTTCATATTGGTCGGGGGCTTTATTATGCGTCTTACAGGTCTTTACTGGCTGTTTGAAACGTAGGAGTGGTGTTGTATCTAATGTCGATGGCTATCGCTTTTTTGGGGTATGTGCTTCCTTGGGGTACTATGTCTTTCTGAGGTGCTACGGTAATTACTAATTTATTCACTGTAGTTCCTTATATTGGAAACACTCTTGTGTATTGGATATGGGGAGGTTATAGGGTTAGTGGCCCTACTTTAAAACGTTTTTTTGTTCTTCATTTTTTTTTGCCTCTGGCTATGGTAGTTGTAGTAATGTTGCATCTTTTGTATTTACATGAAGGGGGCTCTAATAACCCTTTAGGTGTTAGTAGGGACGTGTTGGCTGTTCGGTTCCACCCTTTTTACACCTCTAAGGATTTGGTAGGGTTGGCTATTGTTTACGGTGCTTTTGGGTTTTTGGCTCTTGGATTTCCGGATCTCTTAAGGAATTATTTAAATAACGTTCCGGTAGATGCTCTCCGAACTCCTCGACATATTGAACCCGAATGATATTTTCTGTACGCATATGCTATTTTGCGTTCTGTACCTCATAAAACGGTAGGAATTATCGCTATGCTAATGTCTATTCTAGTAATGGCGTTGTTACCATATGTTGATTCCTCTAAGTGTCGTGGGTTAGAGTATTATCCTTTGAGGCAATTTTTGTTCTGGGCGTTTGTGTCAAATTGAGCTTTATTAGGTTGAATTGGAAGAATGCCGCCTAAAGGGATTTGTTATGATTATGGTCAATGATTCACTGTTTTTCATTTGGTGTGTTTTGGACTCTTAGTTATTTTTAATATGGTGTGGGATAAATGGTTATTCATGGAGGAGGGGGAGCTATAGGAATGAAGGGAAAAGTGTA